ACCCGATAGGATTGATGCTAGTGCACGAATGATCATAGCTATTTCAGTAGAACTTTTTGAAATTGAAATTGATGGAGAAACTAATGAATTTTGTATAGAAGTTGTGGGTGCATCGCTACTCCCATTCTTCCCAGTGAACATTAATTTAATTATTTTAAGATAATAGTAGATAGAAATTACACTTGTGACAAGCGCTACCAAAACTGATGGGTACGAACCAGCTTTCCATCCATGCCAAAAGAGATAGAGTTTACCAAAAAAACCGGATGGTGGAGGGATACCCCCTAGGGATGGTGAACGTAAAACCGGAGAGAATGTTAGAACAGGATCCTTCATGTATAATCCCGCGTAATCCCTAATATTATCAGTTCCGGTTCGTAAACCAAATGAGGTGATACGAGCAAAAGTTCCCAGATTCATGAGTATATAAATAAACGTATAAGTTATCATACTTGCGTAACCGTTCTCCGGGTCTGCAGCAAGTACCCCAATCAGAATATATCCAATTTGGCTTATAGAGGGATAAGCTAGCATACGTTTCATACTTATTTGAGTAATGGCAATTAGATTTCCTAATATCATGCTAAAAGTAGCTAATAATCCTACCACGATATGCCACTCATTAGATAAATATGGAAAAGTTAGACCGAAGAGTCGCGTAAATAAAGCTGGAGCTGCTACTTTAGAGGTAACGGAGAAAAAAGCAACGACTGGTATAGGAGAGTCAGAGTCGAAAAGAGGATTTCCGATCTTTCCGCTCATTCAGAACCGTGCATGAAATTCTTACTTCACACGGCTCCTGGTTCACAAGAGATTCATAACTGATTTTGCTCTCAGAACCTTCCTCGTGTATGTTTCAAACCCACTCTTCTTTGAATAATTCATAATTATTCAATATGGGATTAATTGTTAACTTCTCGAGGAATCCCTCATCATTTGTTTGGATTACCCACCAGCAGTTTCGTCTCGAATTCTTTCTTGCTTGTTTGCCCTTCTTCATTTTTCAACGGAATCCTTTCAGCAACTAAAACTACTTGTTGAGTTGGTAGGCACACGTCGGGCGGGAGAGACAAATTGCGACTTTTTTCGTTCCTAGCAAAGTAAGCGCACATATTCTTCAATTTAATAATATCTTGGGGTGATTTACCAACTTGGAGGAATTTGTCAGTAGCTTCTGAAGGATCAAGCCTATTCACTTTCCATCAATTGTGAAAAATTACACAGAAATAAATTGGATTTATAGCCAAATCCGCATAAACTACCAATCTTTCTCCTCTTCGAAGATATACCCATAATAAAAGAGAGAATAGAAATAGATAGTTAGATCTATCATAGAAAAGGGGGTCTACCAAATATCGCCATTTACCTCTGTTTTACTCGTATGTTATTAGTTGAACAATGTATGAATCTTATTATACGGCAAGAGAAAAGCTAATTTAGGTAACTACTATCGTGGGGAAAGTTTCGCATTTCCGTGCACTCGCAGGATGCCCCAAAAAACAATTATGACTTTATTGACTTATTCGTCATGATTAATTTGTTTTTCAAACGAATCACACTCCTTCATATACATCAGGAGTCCATTGATGGAAAGGAACGAGAGAAAGTTTAGACGCCATTCCAACTGTAATAAACGCAATAGCAATATAGATTACAGTGAAATACTGACTAGACGGGAGTTCACTTGCTATTTTATCAAGCTGAAGCTGTCCACCGGAAATTCCATACAACAAAGAAAAACCATATAGGAGAAGAGACGAGCTTGCTCCACCCATCAATATAAATTTCGTAGTTGCTTCATTTGATCTTATATCCCTTTTAGTATGTCCAGACAAAAAACAGGAGGATAGGCTTGAAAGTTCCAATGCCACGTAAAGGGTGGCCAAATCATTTGCCCAGCAAAGAACCATTCCGCCCGAACCTGCAGTTAATATGAAAAACAGAAATTCTGCCAAAGCCATTTTTGAACATCGTATGTAATCAATTGATAACAGAACAGATAATATCGAACAAGTCAACAGAAGAAATCTAAATATATAACTAAAATGACTGATTCGAGAATTTTCGAAAGAGATTAAGAAAAATTGGATTCCCCATTGACATAGTAAAGCAACCACGCCAATTAACATAGATATTAACGAAATTTGGTAAAGCAAAGTTGTATTTTTTCCCTTGTTTGATAAATCGATTACAATAACTGTAATTAAACTGAAAATTAAAATACGTTCCGGCAAAGTTGACAGATTACCGATT